TACTAGCTATTTGGCTTCAATCTCTCTTTTTACATTCAAAAAAAGTTGAAGATCTAGTTACGATTAGAAATAAACCTTTGGATCTTCATCCATGGAGCCTTTTTGAAGGGTTGATCTAACTAAAAAAAATTATGTTTCGCGATTTCATAATCTCATTTTTCAATTTCTAATTGACTTTTTGGATTGGATATAAATCACGAGAATCTATCTTCTTCTCCAAATGGCGCATTGAGAGGTAAGGGATTAAACCTTTTCTAAGAAATAAAGTTTTTGATCGGAATCTCGGTTAAACTTAAAGGATCCCTTAACTATTTCAGCTATTAATAGAACGAATCACACTTTTACCACTAAACTATACCCGCTATAATATATATAATGTATATAAATACATCATTTGTCGAATAGGGGGAGGGGGGTTGGTTGTATTTTCTCTTCCTTTTCGGAGCGATTCCTCCTTACTTCATTTATTCTCATACACTCCCCAGATCTTATGAATTGAGTTAATTTCATTAGATCTAATGAAAATAGTATTCGCTTTGTTTGTGGATTTCATTTCAAACAAACGAAGTTTTTCCGTGAGGAAAAGGGGGGATTCTCGTCGGAATGGAAATCTGATATAGATTTTTCTTTTGAATAAAAAAATGGATAAAAGAAAAAGAAGTAAGAAAAAGAACCTTTATCATACATAAAGATTATACTAATCATAGAAATGAAATGAAAATGACAAGAAGCAAAACAAAGAATGGCCCGGCTAGGTACTAGCCAGGCTGGGGGAGTAAAAAACTCTTTCGTAGTAAATCAAAGAGGTACTTTTTTTCTATTGGAAATTTTTGTTCTGAATCATTATTCAAACGGAATTGCTAATAAAATGGGTATATAATTGCAATTGCTTATGAAATTTCTATCTTTCTAAATAGATAGAAAAATTCTTTATTTAGAATAAAAAAGAGAATAAATAAAGAAAGAAAAAGACTTTTATCTATTTTTCATTCATAATTGACATGTGAATTATCTAATTTTTGAATTAGGAATTGGGAGAGATGGCTGAGTGGACTAAAGCGGCAGATTGCTAATCTGTTGTACGAGTTATTCGTACCGAGGGTTCGAATCCCTCTCTCTCCGTTTCTTCGGATCCTTTTTAGTTTCTATCGGGAATTCGTTGGAATTCGAAAAAATCGAGAGTCTCGGCTTTATTTCTCATAGTTAGTTCCATTTTCATAGTTAAATGGATGAAATGTAAAAAAAATCATTAAAAAATAAAGAATAAAGAAAATAAAAAAAAAAAAAACAAGAAGAAAGGGGGGTTTTTTAGTCCTCGCGCCCAGGATTACGTCCTGGATCATTAGATAGGAATCCGAAGATGAAGAGAGAAACAAAGAATATCACTACTGTGTAAACGAAGAGTTTGAGAGTAAGCATTACACAATCTCCAAATTATATTGTGGAAAATAAGGGAATAGATTCTCTATTTTTGTACCAAATATCTTGCACCAAGAAAAGGATTTTAAGAAATTTCTCTGTCCTAAAATTCGACTTCTATCCTTGGTTATCAAAAGGATCTCCCCAATTTAGTATTTTGTTTGAGGCAACCTTATTTATAATAGCTCGTAAGATCAGAATGAAGAAGACATTAGCTGATCCAGACCCCGCGCGCGGATCTCCATATTCATAATCCAATCCATAGAGAATTTCCATGTATGAATCGAAGGTTCATAATGTATGATTTACCCGATATTAACAATTGTTTTTCCCCATTTTGTTAGAACACATATTTTTTGTTCGAATCTATCGTGGTGAATATTTTAGTATTCCAATTCAAAATCTCATCGAAAACTTACAGCAGCTTGCCAAACAAGGGCTAAGAGAAAAAAGAACACAGGTATGACTGGCATAACATCCACGATTGGATTGAAAAGGGCATAAGCTTCCGGCAATTTAGCGAAGAAAAAGCTACTCGAATGAAGGGCAGAACTAAGACAGATCAAACTAAAGATATTAAGCATAACAAACATTTCGTTCTTGGATTGGATTAGAGATAATTTCATTTTTTATTGAGTTATTGATATGGGGGAAAAGAAAAAAATCCTTCTTTTTTCTTTTCCCTCCCCCAACCAAAACCCTTCAATTGTAAAATGAAAATAAAGATGGAATTCTATTTTCATACAATATTTTAATAGAATTCTATGCAATGATCAATGAATTTATTTTAATTCTACGTTTCCACGTATCGAATCTTAGCAACAACCAATTCGGTAGATATTTGGGTTGGAATTGACGAACAGACAATAACAATATTATTGTCTATTATTGTCTAATCGACATATAAATGGGGCGTGGCCAAGCGGTAAGGCACCGGGTTTTGGTCCCGTTACTCGGAGGTTCGAATCCTTCCGTCCCAGAGCTGTTCCCTCAGAACAGAAGAAACTTAAAGAACATCCTTTTCTGCGTATCTATCAGTGGTGGATACAATGTCATTTTCTTTTTCCTTTGGGTTTTTAATGATTGTTATATATATATTTATAATCCTCTTCGACGTTGTTTCTTACAAGGGTAGAAATCAAAATACCGCGTGGATGGAAGCAAAAATCTTTTTTTGTTGGGATGTGGACATAAATTAAATAAAGAAAAGATTTTTTTGAAAAGGAGGGTAGACTATTCATTGTATGCCCGCTCCTTTCACCCGGGTTCTATTCATATTGAGTGAGGTTAGTTAGTTAAAAAATGGGTTGTTCCGTATTTTTAAAGAAAAAATGATTCCCTCACCACATGCTTTAGTTTTGTGGCAAAATGGGAAAGAGAGGGATTTTCTATCGTTTTGGAAAGTCAATCATTTTTTTTTCCACTCGAGTTTGATGGAATTTGTCATTTATGGAAATGTGGTTTATCAACTTGAAAAACCAAATTTCAACTTGAATTTTGGTTTTTTTGTTTTTCAGTTTCAAGTAAAGCAAAAGAAAAGCTTTAGAAAATGAGCCATTAATGCACTATATTCATTATTTAATACACTATAAACATTGTTTATATGTATTCCTGTTCTTGTATTTCAGTAACGTGGCAATTTCGATTTCGGCGAAAAAGGCCCGTGATTTTCCAAACGTAAATAATGACAATGTCATTAGTATACTCTATTGACAAGTGCTCCTTATATCTGATGTATATATGGAAAGATCATACTCCTACAATTCTGATTTTATCAGACTTGTATTTTTTTCATTTCAATAATTACTAATTAATTTTAATTGAATTTTAAATTCAATTAAAGAATAACGACCCTAATCTTATATTTCACCAATTCTTTTATATTTATCCTTATAAAAATAAAAAACAAACAAATAAGTTCGATTTTCTCCATCTATTTTTCTTTTTTGTGATTAGGTGTAAATAAGCGTTAAGCAACCCCATTTTTATGTCTTTTAACAAAGATTTCATTCCATTTATTTGAATGATAAAAGATGGAATGAAATCTTTGTTAAAGCTTCTCTATATGAATACTTATACTTCTATATCGAAAAAGTATATCGAAAAAGAAATTATGGAGCACCGATTAAATAAATCCAATGACTATTCATGATTTGATTCTATATTGAATCAATTCCACACTGGTTCTAGAATTTCAAATTAGGGGAATGTTATGGTAAAGCTTCGTTTGAAACGATGTGGTAGAAAGCAACGTGCGACTTGAAGGACATCATTGGCAGTGGATGCAAGAATCCGCCACTTTCTATATCCTCGAAGATGCTCTTGGCTCGACATAGTTTAGTTTGTTCTAACGATCCCTAATGAGAATTTTAGGGTACATGATGGAGCTCGAGTCCAAATGATTTTTTTAGCAGGAGAGGGGGTCTAGGGTTAGTACCAATCAATAAATTGAACAAACTTCGTAAACATATCTTCGATATAGGATCAAAGGGGTCAATTTCGAATAAGTTTCAAATAAAAAAGGTGAAATCGATCGAAATTAATAAAACTATTTCGATTATAAGTGTATTGCAGAGGAATCAATCATTCCTATGATTCTTCAATAAAAAGAAACAATAAAGGGTATGTTGCTGCTTTTTTGAGAGATTAAGAACCACCGAAGTAATGTCTAAACCCAAGGATCAATGTAAAGATAACAGATATTGAAACAAGGAAACACTCTTTTGCAATTGCCTTACCAGCTGGATTGAGCCAAATATTCAAAAAAGTGAGGAAATGGATCCTAGGTAAAACAAACAAAAGATGCTAGAGACGACTCAATAAATGTATAAGCCCTTGAGCTCCTTGAGAATTAACTAATTTGAGTTATGAGTATGAATGATATTTTTTTTAAGAAGGAAGAACAAAAAACGACTTCAATTCTAGTCTAATTGATTATTTCATAAATGCATTTACCGCATATATGCATAAGTTCTCATCATTCTTTCTCGAGCCGTACGAGGAGAAAGCCTCTTATACGTTTCCGGGGGGGGGGGGGGTTAATCCACATCTATCCCAATGGGCCGTCTATCAAATCGTTGCAATTGATGTTCGATCACGAAGAGAGGGAAGGGATCTTCAGAAAGTGGGTTTTTATGATCCGATCAAGAATCAAACATATTTAAATGTTCCTGCTGTTCTATACTTCCTCGGAAAGGGTGCTCAACCTACAGGAACTGTTCATGATATTTCAAAGAAGGCGGAGATATTTAAAGAACTTCGAGTTAATCAAACAATTCGAGTTAATCAAACAAAAGGGGGGCTCCATATCTAATTTTGGGGAATTGTTTCTCCACTCCTCTACCCCCTTATGGGCTTGTTCTATTCATACTTAATCCTATATAAATTCTAAGATCGTATGTATATTTTATAATTTTCAAAATCTTATTGTATTGATATGAGACGGTAAAGGTGATCAAGTGAATAGATGAAATAACTGGATCTATGAGGTGTAGGTATTACCATGAAGGGGTTTTTACTATTGGATTTCATTTTAACAGGTAAAGAGTCAATCTTACTTATTGTACTTACCTATATTGGAAAAATTCTAGATTTATCCTTCTTTTCCTTAATTTATTCCCCTATCCGTACTTCGTTTCTTATCTATGTAGTGCCAATCCAACAAAAATGGAATTCTTTGAAATTCGTTTTTTCATTAATTGAATAGTTTTATTCATTATTATATTATCCTTATTCATTTTCTTTTTATTTATTATTTTTTTTTCAACATTCAATTCATATTGACAATGGTGTATCGATCAAATATAATTTGATCGTGGAGAAATCGATCGATTTCTCCACGATCAAACACTTCGTTTATTCACTTCACACTTCACTTCACGAAAATGGTGGATTCACAAAACTCACTAGAACAAAAGAAGTCTCTTTTTCGTTTTTAGTTGAATGGAAAAAATTCATGAAAAATTGGATAGGGTCCCGCCCATTTATATACTTTTTTATATTTTATTTTTTTATATTTTATTTTTTTATATTTTATTTTTTTATTTGATAGTGTTAGTAGAGTACCTTTTTCTATGGATCCCTGCACTACAATCCGTTTTTTAGTCCGATCTGTTCGTTTTTGTTTCTTTTTTATTTTCCTGATAGATTCTTAAATGATTTCTTTAGATTTTTCACTATTTACTAGTTTTAGTTTTGGTAGGTAGGTCGGGGATTTCCTTATCATATATTTTAAAAATATATATAAAATATATTATTATATTACGATCGTATTTATACATCCTATTTACTTAACATATACATATATGGGTTGCTAACTCAACGGTAGAGTACTCGGCTTTTAAGTGCGACTATGATCTTTTACACATTTGGATGAAGCAACGTATTTGTACATACTATTAGTAAAGTTTGTAAGACCACGACTGATCCTGAAGGGGATGAATGGAAAAAACAGCATGTCGTTTCAATGGAGAATTCTAAGAATACCCCATTCTTAATCCTCACTAGACCGGATCATTACAAAATCTTGTTTTGATTCTTGGAAGGGGATCAAATCAATTCATCATTGGGTTGAGTCAATAAATGGATAGAGCTCTAAAGCTCCAATTATAGGGAAACCCGAAGTAACGAGCTTTTTCTCTTAATTCGAATAATTGCCCGGTCTAATTAGAGGTTAAAAATATATTAGTGTCTGATGCGGAAAAGGGGGGGTTCTCCTGCGAGTGAATCATCGATTCCCTTTTTTTGAATCCTAATTATTCATTATTCTCTCATTTTTTAGATTCTTATGGGAAAAGCAATGTGTAGAAGAAACGGTATACTGAGAAAAAAATAAATTCCAAAATCAAAAGAGCGATAGGATTGCAAAAATAAAGGATTTCTAACCACTTCCTGTAAGTGGAACGAAAGGTGGGATAGAAGAAAAGGGAAGATCCGTGGATTGGCTACTTATCTTCGAGGTATTCCTTTCTTATTGGATACCCCGTTTTGACCGTATCGCACTATGTATCATTTGTTAATCTAAGAAACCTTCCACACTTTTTGGTCATTTCAAATGGAAAAATTAAAAGGATATTTAGAAACATTTAGATCTGAGCAAAAGCACTTCCTGTATCCACTTCTTTTTCAGGAATATATCTACGCACTCGGCCATGATCATGGTTTAAATAGACCGATTCCTTACGAATCCATAGAAAATTTAGGTTATGGCGATAAATCGAGTTCACTAATTGTGAAACGTTTAATTATTCGAATGCATAAACAGAATCATTTTCTTATTTCTTGTAATGAAAATGATTTTCAACAAAATAAATTGTTGGGGCGAAAAAACAATTTGCATTCGAAAATTATATCGGAGGCTTTTTCAATTATTGTGGAAATTCCATTCTCCTTCCAATTAGTGTCTTGCCTAGAAAAAAAAAGAGAAATAGCAAAATCTCATAATTTACGATCTATCCACTCAATATTTTCCTTTTTTGAGGACAATATATTCTATTTATATCATATATCGGATGTATTAATACCCTACCCTATCCATCCAGAAATTTTAGTTCAAACCCTTCGTTACTGGATACAGGACGTCCCCTCTTTGCATTTATTGCGAATCTTTTTATACGAGTATTGTCATTCGGGCAGTCTCATTAGCAAAAAAAAATGCTTTTCTTTTTCAAAAAAAGAAAATGAAAGATTATCCTTATTCATATATAATTCTCATGTATATGAATGGGAATCCATATTCCTTTTTATCCGTAAAAAATCTTCTCATTTACGATCAATATCCTGGGAAGCCCTTCTTGAACGAGTCCATTTCTATGGGAAAATAGAACATCTTGTAGTAGTGCTTTGTAATGATTTTCAGAAGGCTTTGCAGTTGTTCAAAGATTCTTTCATGCATTATGTTAGATATCGGGGAAAATCCCTTTTGATTTCAAAGGGAACTGATCTTTTGATGAAAAAATGGAAATCTCACTTTATCTATTTATGGCAATGTAATTTTCACTTGTGGTCTCAACCGCACAGGATCCATATAAACCAATTAGATAATCGTTCCTTCCATTTTTTGGGCTATGTTTCAAGTGTACG